TTTGAGTGACCTAGAATTTTTTTTTTTTAGTTATTGTAGTTCTAGTTATCTGAATAATAGATCTAAAGGTGACAACGATCTGCACTATGATCCTTACATTAAGGATACTAAATATAATTGTACTAATCACATTAATAGTTGCATTGATTCTTATTTTCGTTCTCACATCTGTATTGATAGTCACTTTTTAAGCGATAGTCAAAATTCCAATGAAAGTTACATTTATAATTTCATTTGTAGTGAAAGTGGAAAGATTCGTGAAAGATACAAGATAAGAACTAATAGGAATCGTAGTAATTTAATGAGTTCTAAGGATTTCGATATAACTCAAAACTACAATCAATTGTGGATTCAATGCGACAATTGTTATGGATTAATGTATAAGAAAGTCAAAATGAATGTTTGTGAACAATGTGGACATTATTTGAAAATGAGTAGTTCAGAGAGAATCGAGCTTTCGATTGATCCGGGTACTTGGAATCCTATGGATGAAGACATAGTCTCTGCGGATCCCATTAAATTTCATTCGAGGGAGGAACCTTATAAAAATCGTATTGACTCTGCTCAAAAAACGACAGGATTGACTGACGCTGTTCAAACAGGTACAGGTCAACTAAACGGTATTCCGGTAGCCCTTGGGGTTATGGATTTTCAGTTTATGGGGGGTAGTATGGGATCCGTAGTAGGCGAAAAAATCACTCGTTTGATCGAGTATGCTACCAATCAATGTTTACCTCTTATTTTAGTGTGTTCTTCCGGAGGAGCACGAATGCAAGAAGGAAGTTTAAGTTTGATGCAAATGGCTAAAATTTCTTCGGTTTTATGTGATTATCAATCAAGTAAAAAGTTATTCTATATATCAATTCTTACATCTCCTACTACCGGTGGGGTGACAGCTAGTTTTGGTATGTTGGGGGATATCATTATTGCCGAACCCTATGCCTATATTGCATTTGCGGGTAAAAGAGTAATTGAACAAACATTGAAAAAAGCCGTGCCTGAAGGTTCACAAGCGGCTGAATCTTTATTACGTAAGGGCTTATTGGATGCAATTGTACCACGTAATCCTTTAAAAGGTGTTCTGAGTGAGTTATTTCAGCTCCATGCTTTTTTTCCTTTGAACAAAAATGAAATCAAATAGAACGGTTAGTTTATCAGAATTAAACGAAAACCCTGAAAAATGCATTTTTCTTTCGAATCATTTTTTTATCGATATTCTTGTTTACTACTCAGTAAACCTCTATCAACAAGATAAAAAATCAATTTTTTGCTTTCGGGAAGTTCAAATTAGACTAGACAAATAAAACAAAGTTCATTTTCCTCCCTTGCTTGCATATGTATAGATATATCAAATAGAGATATATACAGATCTATAGCGAGTCTTCCATCTTTTTGCATTTCCCGAAAATTCCCTGTTGTTGGATCATATTCTAATCAATTTTGTAGAAATTTGTAATGGAATAAAATTTTTTCTTTATTAATGACTATTATGATATGAAGTAGAAGACAAAAAGAATAATAAATCTAACAAGGGGATTATGATACATCTATTTGATTTTTAAAGATTAATAAGTCCATTTATTTAGTTTGGCGTTTCTTGTACCTATTTTTTGATTCTATTTCTATTAGGTTCTATTCTATATATTTCTATTAGGTTATATATTAGTATTAGATATATATTTACTTAAAGATACTTAGTATAATTATATAATATATATAATATAAATAATAAAAATACAAGATATTTTAAGATATCTTTAGAATTCAGAATATAACAATAACAGGTACAAATATTAAATTGAGGTACCCATTTTATGACAACTTTCAATAACTTATCCTCTATTTTTGTGCCTTTAGTAGGCCTAGTCTTTCCGGCAATTGCAATGGCTTCTTTATTTCTTCATATTCAAAAAAATAAGATTTTTTAGATCGGATGAGACCTAATCGTATCACTCCTTTTTTTATTTTAAAAACTTCGATTCGATAAGACCCATTTGGTAGAATATTGTATAACACATAGATTCCTACAAACATAAATAAAAAAAGCTCTTATGCATGTGTAAATGTATTATATGAGTCAAAAAATTTGCGCTCTTTTGAAAAATGGATCATCATCGGGCCGATGTATGAAATTCAAGTCAATGTATTTATTTGTATGTATATAGCTATAGGGGATCATATAAAGGAAGGAGATGTTATTATTTTAGATATCAAAAATTATATGAATTACTCCTGAGGTAAAGGTTCACAACAAAATAGTTGATGAGAGTTACTTTGAAAACAAAAAAAGGAAAGTCATATTTTCTCAATTCCAAAAAATTGTATAACTGGATCTAATATATATGAGTTGGCGATCAGAATCTATATGGATAGAATTTATAACGGGGTCTCGAAAAACAAGTAATTTCTGCTGGGCCTTTATCCTATTTTTAGGTTCATTAGGATTCTTATTGGTTGGAACTTCCAGTTATCTTGGTAGAAATGTTATCTCGTTATTTCCGTCTCAGCAAATCATTTTTTTTCCACAAGGGATTGTGATGTCTTTCTATGGTATCGCAGGTCTCTTTATTAGTTGCTATTTGTGGTGCACTATTTTGTGGAATGTGGGTAGTGGTTATGATCTTTTCGACCGAAAAGAAGGAATAGTGCGTATTTTTCGTTGGGGATTTCCTGGAAAAAGTCGTCGCATCTTTTTACGATTCCTTATGAAAGATATTCAGTCCATCAGAATAGAAGTTAAAGAGGGTGTTTCTGCTCGGCGTGTCCTTTATATGGAAATTCGAGGTCAAGGGGCTATTCCTTTAATTCGTACTGATGAGAATTTTACTACACGAGAAATTGAGCAAAAAGCTGCTGAATTGGCTTATTTCTTGCGTGTACCAATTGAAGTATTTTGAAATGAATTAATTTTAAAAGACTAAATGCTTTGGCAGTAGGAAGAAAAAACGAAAGAATTTCTTTCTTTTTTTTTTCAATTAAACATTCATCTATTCTTTTATGCTCGTTTTTTTTGATATATTTGATAGAAAGTTTCTTCGTCTCGAAATTAGTATTGATCGAAAAAAGGGAGAATAACATCCTGGAAACCCAATTTTTTCTTGATTCAAATTGGAAGTGTATTCTGAGTCTATTTCTTTATTCTTTCTAGATTCAAAGCAAAGACTAAGTATTGAATCAAAAGAAAAAGAGAAAATGGATTCATAGGCTCAATACATTCTATTCGAATTAGAATAGAAACTCATGCTCGATAGAAATATTAGATCTAATAGAATCAACAACTGAGGTAGGTTCATTAACAATTCACAGATTCAAAATGGCAAAAAAGAAAGCATTCATTCCTTTTTTTTATTTTACGTCTATAGTCTTTTTGCCCTGGTTGATCTCTCTCTGCTGTAATAAAAGTTTGAAAACTTGGATTACTAATTGGTGGAATACTAGACAATGCGAAACTTTTTTGAATGATATTCAAGAAAAAAGTGTTCTAGAAAAATTCATACAATTAGAGGAACTATTCCAGCTCGATGAAATGATAAAGGAATACACAGAAACCGATTTACAACAATTTCGTCTAGGAATCCACAAAGAAACGATCCAATTCATCAAGATACACAATGAGTATCGTATCCATACAATCTTGCACTTCTCGACAAATCTAATATCTTTCGTTATTCTAAGTGGTTATTCCTTTTGGGGTAAGGAAAAGCTTTTTATTCTGAATTCTTGGGTTCAAGAATTCCTATATAATTTAAGTGATACAATTAAAGCTTTTTCGATTCTTTTATTAACTGATTTATGTATCGGATTTCATTCGCCTCACGGTTGGGAACTAATGATTGGTTATATTTACAAAGATTTTGGGTTTGCTCATTATGAGCAAATTTTATCTGGTCTAGTTTCTACCTTTCCAGTCATTCTTGATACAATTTTAAAATATTGGATCTTTCGTTATTTAAATCGTGTATCTCCGTCACTTGTAGTGATTTATCATGCAATAAATGACTAAAAAATGATTCACTGATCCAATTCTAATCTTTCATACCTTATACATCATAACCAAATCAAAGTCGTATTTACTTTACTCTTTTTACCCATGAGGGATTCCTTGTATATTTCAACAAAAAAATTGGATTTTTTTCAGTAAATGTAAATAGCAGAATTGTGGCTAGGGAAGTATATTATCGACCTACCTAACTTTATTGTAGAAATTTTCGGGATAAATGATTGGACCATGCAAACTAGAAATACCTTTTCTTGGATAAGGGAAGAGATTACTCGCTCCATATCTGTCTCACTCATGATATATATAATAACTTGGGCATCCATTTCAAGTGCATATCCGATTTTTGCCCAGCAGAATTATGAAAATCCACGAGAGGCAACTGGGCGTATTGTATGTGCCAATTGCCATTTAGCTAATAAGCCCGTGGATATTGAGGTTCCACAAACGGTACTTCCTGATACTGTATTTGAAGCAGTTGTTAAAATTCCTTATGATATGCAACTAAAGCAAGTTCTAGCTAATGGTAAAAAAGGAGCTTTGAATGTGGGAGCTGTTCTTATTTTACCCGAGGGGTTTGAATTAGCCCCTCCCGATCGTATTTCACCCGAGATGAAAGAAAAGATAGGAAATCTGTCTTTTCAGAATTATCGCCCCGATAAAAAAAATATTCTTGTGATAGGTCCTGTTCCTGGTCAAAAATATAGTGAAATAACCTTTCCTATTCTTGCCCCAGACCCTGCTACTAATAAAGATGTTCACTTCTTAAAATATCCTATATACGTAGGTGGAAACAGGGGAAGGGGTCAGATTTATCCTGATGGTAGCAAAAGTAACAATACAGTTTATAATGCTACGGCAGGAGGGATAATAAGCAAAATTTTACGAAAAGAAAAAGGGGGATACGAAATAACCATAGTGGATGCATCGAATGGACGCCAAGTGATTGATATTATCCCTCGAGGCCCAGAACTTCTTGTTTCAGAGGGCGAATCCATTAAAC